ATTTTATCCCCCACTTTGATTTCACGTTTATGTGAAATATATACACGAATCCTTTCTTGATTATAATTGGAACCCCCCTTTCTACGGATCCATCTCACATCAATAACTCGGCCCCTTCCACCTATAGGTAGTCTTAGCGAAGTTTCTTTTGAAGTGGATACCTGAATGCCAAGTATAGCTCGTAATAATCTATCCTCTGGGGCATATGATGATTCATTCGCTGTCTGAGGTGTTAATTTACCTACTAAGATATCACCTGTTTCTATCCAAGATCCCAGCATAACAATTCCATTTCTGTCTAAATTTCGGAGTAAATGAGCCTCTAAATGCGGAATCTCCTTAGTTATTCTTTCAGGACCTTGGCTTGTTACATGAGTCTGAATTTCATATTTCCGGATGTGAAAAGAAGTATAAATATCTTCATAAATCAGACGTTCACTAATTAGTACTGCGTCTTCAAAATTGTAACCTTCCCATGGCATATAAGCTACTAATACATTTTTTCCTAAAGCGAGTTCCCCACCAGCTGTGGCCGCACCACCCGCTAGAATTTGTCCCTTTTTAATATATTTACCCCGCCGAACCTGAGTTTTTTGATGCATAAAAGTATTCTTGTTGGAACGTTGATACATAACTAATGGAATGCTTAGAGTATCCCCATTACTTGAGAAAACGATCTTGTGAGTATCAGTATAAATGATTTTTCCCTTGTGTTCGGCTATAGCTGAAATACCCGAATCTAGAGCCGTTTGGCCTTCCAACCCAGTTCCAACAATGCACTTTTCAGAACGAGAAAGGGGAACTGCTTGGCGCTGCATATTAGAACTCATTAAAGCTCGATTCGCATCATTATGCTCGATAAAAGGAATGAGGGAAGCTCCAATAGAAAAATATTGGAAAGGAAAAATGCTTCTAAGATGAATCTCTTCCCATGCAATAGTCAGGAATTCTTGACGATATCGAGCCGGAACAACCTGTTGTTCTTGAATACCCCGATTCAAGGCCAAAGAATTTCCTGCTGCTACCATATAATATTCATCTCTATTTGGTGATAAATAAACCATCTGTGCCTCTTTTGATCTCTCAGATAATTCATAAAAAGGACTCTCTATAGATCCCCAATAACCAACCTTAACATGAGTAGCTAATGATCCAATAAGTCCAACATTGATTCCTTCGGACGTGTCAATTGGGCAAATACGTCCATAGTGACTCGGGTGGATATCTCGTATCCGAAAACTAGCAGTTCGCCCCGTCAATCCCCCAGGACCCAAATAACTCCATTTTCGCCCATGAACAATTTGTGTCAACGGATTAGTTCGATCCAAAACTTGAGATAAAGGGTGTAGGCCAAAAAACGATTCATAAGTAGTTGTTAATGAAGTTGAAGTTACCAAATTTTGAGGAGTCGGTATCAATTTATGCCTGATTGCTCCACATATAGTTCCTCGAACCGCATTTTCTAAACGAACAAGAGCCAATCCGAATTGATCCTGTAATAGATCTGCGACAGAACGAATACGTTTATTTTTCAAGTGATTCATATCGTCAAGTATACCCATTCCAAATTTCATTTCAATCAAATGATCCACAGCAGCCAATAGATCTTGTGGTAACAAAAATGTATTGTTTTGGGGTATATCAAGATTCAGTCTCCGGTTTATATTTCGTCGACCAATCTTTCCTAATTCACATCTTTGGTAAAAAAATTTCTTTTGTAATTCCTTGCATAAGGACTCAGAAAATACCGGATCTCCACCTACCCCTACACAAGCAAATTGTTGATAAAACTCCAGAATAGCATTTTCTTTTGACCCAATCTTTTTTTTCTCTTTTTCATTCGGGAAAGACAATAAAATCTCAGGGTAACAAACATTATCTAGAATTTCTCTTATATTCGAACCCATAGCTGATGATAGAACTAGAATAGATATTTTTTGTTTTCTACTTACACGGGCCCATATCCTTGCTTTTCTGTCAATTTCTAATTCTGACCTTCCCCCCCAATCCGATATTATAGTACTGGTATAGACAGAAATTCCGTTATGTTCCAATTCTGAACGGTAGTAAATACCAGGACTTTGCAATATTTGGTTGATCACAATTCGGTATATTCCATTTACTATAGAGGTTCCAAAAGAATTCATTATAGGGATGTTCCCAATAAAAACTGTTTGTTCTTGCATATTTCTATCGGTTTTCCAAATTAAGACCGCGGGTACATATAATTCAGAAGAATATGTGAGTGATTCATATACAGCATCTCTTTCTTTTATCAAGGGCTCTACCAATTGATATGTTTCCACAAATAAATTAAATTCAATTTCTTGATCTCTATCTTCAATTTTTGGAAACTTATGAAATTCTTCCGCCAAGCCCTGATTAATGAACCTAAAAAATCCCTCAAATTGTATCTGAATAAATCCAGGTATTGTGGACATTCCTTCATTTCCATTCTGGAGCATCTTAATCTGAAGTTTCCTCTTTATTGAAAAAATCCCATTATTGGCTTAGCTCACTATTCATCGAACCATACCGATCGATCTAGCAATGATGGAATGGGTATTCTGTTTACTGAATCACATAAAATTTTAGCCAACTCTATCCATATATATCATACGTATGAACGGAAGCAAGACAGAGAAATGGAGGGCATTTTTTACGCAAGTTCGAATTTGAGCCAGGTACAAATAGAAAGAAATTAAAATTGATAAAGCATTCCTGGGAAAAAATTATGTCACTTAGGTTGACGGAGTCTTTTATCGGTATCGGATAAGAAAATTGATCCAATTTCTACCCAATTCTTTTATTATGATATTACGATCAGGGTACAAAAAATAAAAAAGAAATGAATTTGGGAATCAATCCGCTCTCTATGAATGAGATAAAAACAGAAGAATCAGGAATAGCATAGAGTTTAACTATTTTTAGCACAAACGCTCAAAAAGTAATTCGCAAATCTTTTTTGGTAGTAGAATTTATAAAATACAATTGAATTGCGTACGTAATACTCATAGGAGTAATCTTTAGGAAGTACATACCGGCACATGCCGATATAGCTATCCATATATCGCATCTTTTCTCATAATTGAACTTGGTGCAACATAGGTCAAGTCGCACTCGATCAAAAATCATAATGTCTATTTTCTATTCATTCGGTATCCACGTATAAAAATTCCAGCTCTGTAGTTTACACTGTTCTGGGGTTTACATATACACATATAATATTATAATTAATATTAAAATATTAATATTTAGAATATAATATTAGAAAATATAATATTAGAATATTATAATTGATTATAATTGTAATTGATAATAATTAGTCGTAAATCAATTGGATTTTTCATCCATTAAGGGAATACAAATGGAATTTGGCGACATGGCCAAGTGGTAAGGCGGGGGACTGCAAATCCTTTATCCCCAGTTCAAATCTGGGTGTCGCCTGATCAACAAAAAAAGACTTGGAAGTTTTTAATCCTGCTGATCGAACTTGACAAATTCTTGCCCCGCAAAAGCATAGGCAAGGGACTAGATCTGTCGATACTTGATTTTGAGAACCCGTAGGTCCTATAAAAGACTGTCATCTTTTTTATAAAAATTTATAAAAATCTGGTTTCTGAGTGTGGCTCAAACAGATACCAATAAATCTGAAGCAATCCAATCTTATTAATGCATTGGTTTGGGCTATTCTGAATTGAACCAAATAAAAGAAATAATGATAATTCATTCTATTCTGGGCATCAGAACTATGAAAATAAGAAGTCGTAAATCTTGGTATCCAAGGATTCCTAAGAGACACTCCATTTTGGTTCCTAAGGTTAAAGATGTGGAAAGAACTGAGCGAGGATACTTTGTATCCAAACTCAGGATAGGCTCTGAGTGCTCAGAAATGAAATCAAAATGGTTATTCTTCTTTTCTTATTTTTTTTTTTCTTCTATTTCATTATCTATCTTATATATCTTATATTTTCATTATCTATCTTATATATCTTATATATATATAATATAAATATAATATAATATAAATATAATAATAATATAATAATAAATAAATAATAATATAATAAATAATAATATAATAATAATATATATTTAATTTTATATTTTTTTTATATATTTTTATATTTTATTTTATTCTTTCCAATTTTCCAATTCTTTCAATTTCAATAGAATCTATTGACTAAGAAATAAAGGACCTTTTTACGAGTGGATTCGTAAAATTGTTTCATCACTAGCCGTAAGTAAGAATCCTATTTTGACTCTGCACCATTGATTCCACTATAATTATGAATTAATAATGGAATAAATACTTCATTTCATAGAGATAAGGGACATCATTCACATGGATATAGTAAGTCTCGCTTGGGCTGCTTTAATGGTAGTGTTTACATTTTCTCTTTCACTTGTAGTATGGGGAAGGAGTGGGCTTTAGAGCTAGGAATATTAATATTACTAATTTAGTACTTTACTGAATAATATAATTCTATCAATTGTGATCGTTTTGCCAAAGCTGAAAAAAAAAAAATACCTTGACTTAGTTTAGTTTATCTATATTCGTTTAATTCTAAATATTAGTAAATATTAGAATTAGATAATTATATATTTTTTATATTATTATTTATTATATTATATTATATATTATTATTATATTATAAATATTAAAATATTAATTAAATATTAATTATTTAATAATTATTTAATTATTAATATTTTATTTTATATTATATAATTTTATAATTTAGAATTATATATATTTTATATATATATATATTTTTTATTTTTATTTTGTTATTATTATATATATTATATAATTTATATATTATATAATATATAATATTTATATAATTTAATAGAATTTATTATATAATTATATTATCTAATAACTATCTAACTAATAATTTAATATTTAATATATATTAGAATATTAGATATGTATAATTGATATGTATAATTATGGTATATATATATATATATATGATGGTATTATAGTATATGCA